TCTGAGCACTCAGAGCCTATCGTGAGTCTGGATACAAAGTATCCTCACTCAGTTCTTTCCACAACAATTATAAAAATTTTCCATCAGCCTATCTAATCTAATTTCATTGCAGACTAGGGTTAGTAGACACTACCTCAATATTAATAAATGTATTGTGTAAGATAATTAGGAAGTCCTTATACTGTTTTTTAGAATCCTTTCTTTAACCTTAGGAGCCAAAATGGAGTGTCTCTTAGGAACCTTTGGCTACCAAGATTTACGACTTCTTATTTTAATAGTTCTGATGCCCAGAATAGAATGAATTCTCATTATTTCTTTTATTTGGTTCAATTCAGAATAGCCCAAACCGATCATTAATAAGATTGGGTTGCTTAAGATTTATTGGTACCTGTTTGAGCCACACTCAGAACCCATATTTTTATAAACAAAGATGACAGTCTTTTATAGGACCTACGGGTTCTCAAAATCAAGTATCGACAGACCTAGTCCCTTGCCGATGCTTTTTCGGGGCAAGAATTCGTCAAGTTCGATCAGTAGGATTAAAAAATTCCAAGTATTTTTTGTTGATCAGGCGACACCCAGATTCGAACTGGGGATAAAGGATTTGCAGTCCCCCGCCTTACCACTTGGCCATGTCGCCAAATTCCATCCAAAATAGATATCTTAATTCTATACTATCTATACTATTCTATTTATATTATTATTCTATTCTTTTTATTCTATTTATTATCTATTTATTATTAATATTATAATTATATTTAAATTTAATATTTTTATTCTTTTTTTTTTTTATTTTTGATTTGCATTTTTTCCTTTCTTAATTTATTTTTTTTATCTTGAATCTCATTTTACTTATCCTTATTCAAAAATATAAAATTACTATTTTTTCTTTTATATTTTATTTGATCCTGTTTAGATTCTTTTCTTCGATTGAGTGTATCTCAAAACATGCGTCGCTTACCTTTCTTTTAACTTTTCTATAGAAAAGTTCCGGCCCCCCATCACAGACTGTAAAATTAAGGGCAAATTAGAATAATTAACTATTTACTTATTACTCTTTCTTTTACTTTACTTACTTTTCTTAGTTTGAACTAGGGAACAGTTCTTAAATTTGTATCTCCATTTGTATTCCCTTAATCGATGCAAAATCCAATTGATTTACGACTAACGACTAATAATTATCAATTACAATTATAAAATTACAATTTTAATTTATAAAATTTATTATTATATTTTTATTATTTTATAATAAAATATAATAATAAATATATGTGTATATGTAAACCCCAGAACAGTGTAAACTACAGAGATGTTTTATACGTGGATACTGAATGAATAGAAAGTAGACATTATGATTATGATAGAGTTCGACTTGACCTATGTTGCACCAAGTTCAATTATGATAAAAGATGCGATATATGGATAGCTATATGGGCATGTGCCGGTATGTACTTCCTAAAGATTACTCCTATGAGTATTACGTACGCAATTCAATTGTATTTTAGAAATTATACTAAAAAAAAAGAATTTGCGAATTCCTTTTTTGAGCGTTTGTGTTAAAAACTCTATGCTTTTCCTGATTCTGCTGTTTTTATCTCATTCATAGAGAGCAGATTGAATCCTGAATTCATTTATTTTTTGTACCCTGATCGTAATATCATATCATAATAAAAGAATTGGGTAGAAATTGGATCAATTTTTATATCCGATAAAAGACTCCGTCAACCTAAGTGACAGAATTTTTTTTTCCCAGGAATGCTTTATAAATTTTCATTTCTTTCTATTTGTACCTGGCTCAAATTCGAACTTGCGTAAAAAATGCCCTCCATTTCTCTGTCTTGCTTCCGTTCATACGTATGATATATATGGATAGAGTTGGCTAAAATTTTATGTGATTCAGTAAACAGAATATCCGTTCCATCATTGCTAGATCGATCGGTATGGTTCGATGAATAGTGAGCCAAGCCAATAATGGGATTTTTTCAATAAAGAGGAAACTTCAGATTAAGATGCTCCAGAATGGAAATGAGGGAATGTCCACAATACCTGGATTTAGTCAGATACAATTTGAGGGATTTTTTAGGTTCATTAATCAGGGCTTGGCGGAAGAATTTCATAAGTTTCCAAAAATTGAAGATATAGATCAAGAAATTGAATTTCAATTATTTGTGGAAACATATCAATTGGTAGAGCCTTTGATAAAAGAAAGAGATGCTGTATATGAATCACTCACATATTCTTCCGAATTATATGTACCCGCGGTCTTAATTTGGAAAACCGGTAGAAATATCCAAGAACAAACTGTTTTTATTGGAAACATCCCTATAATGAATTCTTTTGGAACCTCTATAGTAAATGGAATATACCGAATTGTGATCAACCAAATATTGCAAAGTCCCGGTATTTACTACCGTTCAGAATTGGAACATAACGGAATCTCTGTCTATACCAGTACTATAATATCGGATTGGGGGGGAAGGTCGGAATTAGAAATTGATAG